TTTTAGTAGGACGATAACTCTGAAAAGAAAGATTGCCCATCTTTTCTTTCATTTCCGGAGAAATACGATCGGAGGGGGCTAATTCGAATCCTTCAGGTAAAATAAGAACAGCCCCCACATTCAAAGATCCCCGTTTCCCATTAGAAAGAACCTGTTTCAGTTGGATATCATAGGGAATTCTAACAACTGCTTCAAATACAGTATCCGGAAGTACCGCTTGTGGAACCTCAATATCCACGGGCTTATTGGCTAAATGACAATTGGCGCATACAATACGCCCAGTAGCTTCTCGTGGATTCTCATAACCCTGTTGTGCAAAAATGGGATATGCGTGTGAAATAGATGTCCAAGTTATTACATATATAAATATAATGACCGATACGAAAATGGATCGAGTCATCTGTTCCTTTATCCAAGAAAAGATATTTCTATTTTGCATGGTCCAATCATTGATCCCGAAAATTTCTACAATAAATTGGGTAGGTTGCTAGTAGAGTTCCCTATCCACGATTCTGCTATTTTACTGGGATCCAGGAGTCATTTCCCGGATCGGTAGAAACTTAAAAAATAAGTAACATTTTGAATGGTTTGTTTATGTACGAAGTAAAAAAAAAAATGATGATTAGATTTATAATTTATATCAGTAGATCATTTTTAGTCATTCATTGAATGATAAATGACTACAAGTGACGGAGATACACGATTTAAATAACGGAAGATCCAATATTTTAAAATTGTATCTAGAATGACTGGAAAGGTGGAAACAAGACCAGATATAATTTGATTATTATGATAAAATCCAAAATCCTTGTAGACAGAACCAATCATTAGTTCCCAACCATGAGGCGAGTGGAATCCAATACATAAATCCGTTAATAAAAGAATAGAAAAAGCTTTTATTGTGTCGCTTAAGTTATAGATAAATTTCCGAACCCAAGAATTAATAATACTAAGTTCTTCATTACCCAGAATAGAATAACCACTTAGAATAGCGAAGCTTATTATATTTGTCGAAAAATGTAAAATGGTATGGATATGATCCTCATTGTACATTTTGACCAATTGGATCGTTTCTTTGTGTATTCCTATATGAAGCTTTTGTATATGTGTATCGGGGTACTCCTTTATCATTTCGTCCAAAAGGAAGAGTTCTTCTAATTCTATGAATTTTTCCAGAACGTTCTTTTCTTGAATATTATTCAAAAAAACTTCGGATTGCCCAGCATTCCACCAATTAGTAACCAAAGATTCCATACTTTTATTAAATGAGAAAGAAATCCACCAGGGCAAAAAAACTATAGATGTAAGATATAGAAGGGGGTTGAATGCTTTCTTTTTTGTCATTTTTAATCTGTGAATTGTTAATGAAACCACCTCATTCCTCGATTCTATCCAATCTGATATTTCCATGAAACATGAGTTCTATAACAAACAGGGTATTGAATCCACAGACCCCCTTTATTTTATTTAATTTAATTAAAGGGCTAATCCTTAGATCTGGAAACAATATTTTTTTTATTATGTCTTCATTCGAAGCAATTGTATCCTTTCGCTGAATGCCCTAACGAGCCACTTCAAGTCAAGAAATGCATATTTTTTGAATTTCGAGACAAAACAAAAACAGAATTGAATTACAAGATATGATCCATCTATATCTAACATATCAATTAAAAAATATTGGACCCCAAAAATATGAAGTATATATATAGTCTTAGTTTTTCGGATATATATGATGAATCCATACTTAGTATACTTGTTACGAGTATGAAAAAATGGAGTTGATTTCCATATACAATCCATCAAAAACTTTTGGTGGAAAAAGCGCTTTGTTTTCTGTTTTCTGGTTGTTTCACACGCGTCTGCTTTTGCTCGAATGAGCGACCTGAAAAAACAAAACAGAACTCAATGCTGCGAAAGCATTCATTCTTCAATTCATTTCAAAATACTTCAATTGGTACGCGCAAAAAATAGGCCAATTCCGCAGCCTTTTGTTCAATTTCTCGTGGAGTCAAATTCTCATCAGTACGAGTCAAAGGAATGGCACCCTGGCCTCTGATTTCCATATAAAGTACACGCCGGGAATAAATACCTTCTTTAACCTCTATTCTAATCGACTGAATATCTCTCATAAGGAATCGAAGAAAGATTCGACGATTTCTTCCAGGGAATCCCCAACGAAAAATACACACTATTCCTTTTTTTCTATCGAATCTATCATAACCACTACCCACATTCCACGAAATTGTGCACCACAAATAGGAGCTAATGAACATACCCGCGATCCCATAGAAAGACATCACGATCCCTTGTGGGAAAAAAAGGATTTGCTGAGAAGGAAATAAGGATATCAGATTCCTACCAAGGTAACTAGAAGTTCCAACCAATAAGAATCCCAGTGAACCTAAAAAAAGGATACAGGCCCAACAGAAATTACTTGTTTTTCGAGACCCCATTATAAGTTCTATCCATATATGTTCTGATCGCCAGTTCATACTAGATCCAGTTGTTTAATTTTATTGAAATTTAGAGAATAACCAAAATTTGACTTTCTTTTTTTGTTCCTGAAGCAACTCTTATCAACTAGCACTCTTATTATGATGTGAACCATTAGGAGTAATTCATCGAATCGCTTAGATATAAAAAAGGATCCCCCTCATATAATCCCACTATAGATATCTACATACATAGAGATATTTTTACTTTCCATTTCATACATCTGCGGACCCCCTTTTGAATATATAATCTATTTATCCCCATATATCATCCCATGATGTTTCCACGCGCATAATAGCTCTTTCATTTGTGTTCGGAAGAATCCACATGTTGTATCCTATGTCCACTAAATAGATAGATAAATTTAAATAGATATCTGTATTATGACCCAAGTCCGAGTCTTGAAAAAAAAAATGAACGAGATTTGGTCCCGTCGAATCTAGATAATCTTGTTTTTTTGAACATGAAGAGATAGGGAAGCCATTGCAATTGCTGGAAATACTAGACCCACTAAAGGCACAAAAAAAGAGGGTAAGTTGAAAGTTGTCATAGAATGGATACCTCGATTTAATATTTTGTACCTGTTATAAAGATATCTTATGATAAGTATATCTATTATCAGTATATAATAATAGGTACAAGAAACGTAGAACTAAATAAGTGTACCTATTCACTTTTATATAATATATATTTATTATTATTGTTCTCTTATACTTATCTTCTAATAAATACCAAAAAAGGTTCTTACTTGGAGAATAATTATATCTATAATAAATACGTAATGTAATAAAATAACATGAATTTTTCCTAATTTAGGAGAAAAATTAACTCTTTTATCCTATTGATAGAGCCTTCCCGATTACTAATCATGCATTATATAGGTAGAAATAAAATGGATCTGTAGCAAATAAGAAAAGTGATTATCAACAACTTATGATCCGTTATACAATTGTATTTTATAACCTCAAGTAAAACTCCGTGCTTATTATTTTTGATTTTCACTTTGATTACCATAAACTAAATAAAATTGAAACTAAATACTTGTAAACTTCAAATAAAAAAAACAGAATTAAATGATCTACTTGATTCAATTTTGATTCAAAGGACAGAAACCGTGAAGCTGAAATAACTCACTCAGAACACCCTTTAAAGGATTACGTGGTACGATTGGGTCGAATAAGCCCTTATGGAATAAATACTCAGCTTCTTGTGACCCATCAGGTACTGTCTTATTCAATGTTTGTTCAATTACTCTTTTACCTGCAAATGCAATGTAAGCATTAGGTTCGGCAATAATGATATCTCCTAACATACCAAAACTGGCAGTCACCCCACCGGTTGTAGGAGATGTAAGGATTGATACGTAGAATAACTTTTTATTTGATTGATAATCATATAAAGCTGAAGATATTTTAGCCATTTGCATCAAGCTCAAACTTCCTTCTTGCATGCGGGCTCCCCCCGAAGCACACACTATAATAAGGGGTAGAGATCTATTAGTAGCATATTCGATCAAACGGGTGATTTTCTCGCCTACTACGGATCCCATACTGCCCCCCATAAACTGAAAATCCATAATCCCAATTGCGATGGAAATACCGTTTAATTGACCTATGCCTGTTTGAACAGCCTCAGTTAACCCTGTCTTTTTTTGATAAGAATCAATACGATCTTTATAAGGCTCCTGCTCCGAATGAAATTCAATGGGGTCCACCGAAACCATGTCCTCATCCTTAGCATCCCAAGTGCCTGGATCAATCAAAAGTTCGATTCTTTCTGAACTACTCATTTTCAAATGATATCCACATTGTTCACAAATATTCTGTTTTAACCTAAAAAATTTCTTATAATTTAATCCATAACAATTTTCGCATTGAACCCACAAATTCCTGTATTTTGTACTTATATCGAGATCACTTCCACTTGCGCTAGTTTGTATACTGATGAAACTATCACTGTCAATACTATTTACGCTTTCACTACAAATGTAACTATAAATGTAATTCTTACTGTAATTGTCACTACCGCTTGAAATGTAACTATCAATATGGATTTCAGAACGAAGATAACTCTCAATGCAACTAGTAATGTGATTATTCCAACTATATTGAGTATCATACATGTAACGATTGTAGTAGTGATTGTCACTCTTAGGTCCATCATTCGGATAACTATAATTTAGGCAACTAGAAAAAAAACCGCCCAATTCACTCAAAAAAGAACGATCGTCTTCAACCTCAAAAATAAAATTTTCAATATCCAAATATATGGAATAATTTTCACCATTACTATCCTTAACTAAAAAAGTGTCATCACAGATCAAACTCCGAATGTTGCTGACACCAAATAAAGGATCAATATTATTAGAGCTGTCACTATCAATCCAACCATGAATCATGTTATTTATAACAGGGTCTTCACCCCCATTTGTATTTCCAGCGGGTCGAATACCCTCTAGTGATTTACTTAACCCGCACCCGTGTTCTAACTCCTCCTTAAACAACATC